AAATGATTCATCGAAATAATGAGTCACCATTGATATCGACACATCTGAGATTGCCAAATGTTCATGAGTTCCTCTATTCAAGCCTTTTCCTTCTTCTTCTTGTTGGATATCTCGTTCGTACACATCTTCTCTTTGTTTGCCGAGCCTCTAGTGAGTTACAGACAGAGTTCGAAAAGGTCAAATCTTTGATGATTCCACCATACATGATTGAGTTGCGAAAACTTCTGGATAGGTATCCTACATCTGAACTGAATTCTTTCTGGTTAAAGAATCTGTTTCTAGTTGCTCTGGAACAATTAGGAGATTCTCTAGAAGAAATCCGGGGTTCTGTTTCTGGCGGCAACATGCTATTGGGTGGTGATCCCGCTTATGGGGTCAAATCAATCCGTTCTAAGAAGAAATATTTGAATATCAATTTCATCGATCTCATAAGTATCATACCAAATCCCACCAATCGAATCACTTTTTCGAGAAATACGAGACATCTAAGTCATACAAGTAAAGAGATCTATTCATTGATAAGAAAAAGAAAAAACGTGAACAGTGATTGGATTGATGATAAAATGGAATCCTGGGTTGCGAACAGTGATTCAATTGATGATGAAGAACGAGAATTTTTGGTTCAGTTCTCCACCTTAACGACAGAAAAAGGGATTGATCAAATTCTATTGAGTCTGACTCATAGTGATTATTTATCTAGTGATCATTTATCAAAGAACGACTCGGGTTATCAAATGATTGAACACCCGGGAGCAATTTACTTACGATATTTAGTTGACATTCATAAAAAGTGTCTAATAAATTATGAGTTCAATACATCCTGTTTAGCAGAAAGACGGATATTCCTTGCTCATTATCAGACAATCACTTATTCACAAACCTCGTGTGGGGCTAATAGTTTTCATTTCCCGTCTCATGAAAAACCCTTTTCGCTCCGCTTAGCCCTATCCCCCTCTAGGGGTATTTTAGTGATAGGTTCTATAGGAACTGGACGCTCCTATTTGGTCAAATACCTAGTGACAAACTCCTATGTTCCTTTGGTATTTCTGAACAAGTTCCTGGATAACAAGCCTAAAGGGTTTCTTATTGATGATATCGATATTGATGATAGTGACAATATTGATGATATTGACGAGATTGATGCTAGTGACGATATCGATCTTGACCTCGATACGGAGCTGCTAACTCTGATGAATGCGCTAACTATGGATATGATGCCGGAAATAGACCGATTTTCTATCACTCTTCAATTCGAATTAGCAAAAGCAATGTCTCCTTGCATAATATGGATTCCAAACATTCATGATCGGGATGTGAATGAGTCGAATTACTTATCCCTCGGTCTATTAGTGAACTATCTATCCAGGGATTGTGAAAGATGTTCCACTAGAAATATTCTTGTTATTGCTTCGACTCATATTCCCCCAAAAGTGGACCCCGCTCTAATAGTTCCGAATAAATTAAATACATGCATTAAGATACGAAGGCTTCTTATTCCACAACAACGAAAGCACTTTTTCAATCTTTCATATACTAAGGGATTTCACTTGGAAAAGAAAATGCTCCATACTAATGAATTCGGGTCCATAACCATGGGTTCCAATGCACGAGATCTTGTAGCACTTACCAATGAGGCCTTAGCGATTAGTATTACACAGAAGAAATCAATTATAGACACTAATACAATTAGATCCGCTCTTCATAGACAAACTTGGGATTTGCGATCCCAGGTAAGATCGGTTCAGGATCATGAGATCCTTTTCTATCAGATAGGAAGGGCTGTTGCACAAAATGTACTTCTAAGTAATTGCCCCATAGATCCTATATCTATCTATATGAAGAAGAAATCATGTAACGAAAGGGATTCTTATTTGTACAAATGGTACTTCGAACTTGGAACGAGCATGAAGAAATTAACGATACTTCTTTATCTTTTGAGTTGTTCTGCCGGATCGGTCGCCCAAGACCTTTGGTCTCTACCCGGACCCGATGAAAAAAATGGGATCACTTCTTATGGACTCGTTGAGAATGCTTCTGATCTAGTTCAGGGCCTATTAGAAGTAGAAGGTGCTCTGGGGGGATCCTCACGGACAGAAAAAGATTGCAGTCAGTTTGATAATGATCGAGTGACATTGCTTCTTCGGCCCGAACCAAGGAATCCTTTAGATATGATGCAAAATGGATCTTGTTCTATCGTTGATCATAGATTTATCTATGAAAAATACGAATCGGAGTTTGAAGAAGGGGAAGTAGAAGGAGCCCTCGACCCGCAACAGATAGAAGAGGATTTATTCAATCACATAGTTTGGGCTCCTAGAATATGGCGCCCTTGGGGCTTTCTATTTTATTGTATCGAAAGGCCCAATGAATTGGGATTTCCCTATTGGGCCAGGTCATTTCGGGGCAAGCGGATCATTTATGATGAAGAGAATGAGCTTCAAGAGAATGATTCGGAGTTCTTGCAGAGTGGAACCATGCAGTACCAGACACGAGATAGATC